CTAACAGAAACAATTAGGGGGTTTCAACTGATACTTTCCGGAGAATTAGATGGTCTTCCGGAACAGGCCTTTTATTTGGTAGGTAATATTGATGAAGCTACCGCGAAGGCTATGAACTTAGATGTGGAGAGCAAATTGAAGAAATGACCTTAAATCTATGTGTATTGACTCCTAATCGAATTGTTTGGGATTCAGAAGTGAAAGAAATCATTTTATCGACTAATAGTGGCCAAATTGGTGTATTACCAAATCACGCACCTATTGCCACGGCTGTAGATATAGGTATTTTGAGAATACGTCTTAACGACCAATGGTTAACAATAGCTCTAATGGGCGGTTTCGCTAGAATAGGCAATAATGAAATAACCATTTTAGTAAATGATGCAGAGAGGGGTAGTGACATTGATCCGCAAGAAGCTCAACAAACTCTTGAAATAGCTGAAGCTAGCTTGAGTAGCGCTGAAGGAAAGAGACAAACAATTGAGGCAAATTTAGCTCTCAGACGAGCTAGGACGCGAGTAGAGGCTATCAATGCAATTTCATAACGAGTTGTTGGTGCGTCCTAATAATAAAAATAAGTTCTGTTTATTTATACAACATATTTGGATTCTGCCGATTGAATCCAATCAAGTGTAATCAGATTTTGATGCAATGAAAAAAAAAATGAAATTTCAAATTTCAATAATGAAATTAATAAAAAAATAGAATAAATACAAGTAGTGGGGTATGTAAAAGATACAAAATAAATAAAAAAATAAGGTGGGTAGAAATACTTATTAGATACCATTGACTGCGGTCTCTAATAAGTTCTACCTACTATTGGATTTGAACCAATGACTCCTGCCGTATGAAAGCAATACTCTAACCACTGGGTTAAGTAGGTCATTTATCATCATAAAGAGAAACAAAAGGAACCCGCCACACCCATAGATTATAGATGGAATCTTACTTCTAAGCAATACCCATCCTTGGCAGGAAACCGATCAGAGAGCTATCATGTCGGATCATGCAATATTCACCTTGACAAGAAATTATATACATGATAAAATATTTATCACAAACACAAGGGCTGTAGCTCAGTTAGGTAGAGCACCTCGTTTACACGCGCGCCAATGCTTTTTCAGAGGAGTCCATCATGCAATCAACCGAATTTATCTTAGTAAAAAATCGATGTCTTACTCTGTGGATTCGAGGGAACAAGAGAACAATAGCCTGACAAATAGTTGGTTGGTCTAATTGAGGTGCCAATTTCGGTGCCAAAAAGAACCCATCATTGATTTGATAATTGATAAGGTGAATACCCAGCCCATTCAATGCTAGGCATAATGAGGATAAGGACCTCAAAAAAATCTCTTTTCGTCCTATGAACTTGAAGGTGTATGAAGTTTCATATTTGACGCTTTGGGCAGAGCGATAGAGACTCCATTTAACTTAGGTTGATCTAGGCCGAAGGCAGACCTACGTCAAGATAACTCTTTTTTTGAAACACTTTGGTATTGCTACTGAATAAAAAATCAGAGCACGCGGAGCCGTCTCATTATCTTTCTGTTAAGAAAAAAGATGGCGGACTCGCTGATATTTATATCAGTTGATGAAAGAGCCCAATGCAAAAAAAATGCATGTTGGGTCTTTGAAACAGTTCGAATCATTTCGATAATAATAAGTTTGATCTGTTTTACCGAGAAGGTCTACGGTTCGAGTCCGTATAGCCCTAATTTTTCATTAATTTTTATAAATATAAATTATAAATGGTAATGAAAAAAAAAATTATTTGTATTTTTTGATTTGTATTTTGTACTATAGTATAGAGTATAGTTTTTTATTTCCTCATTATTATTTTATTTGATTTGTTGTTTGTATCTGGCCGGTTGGTTGCTCCGTTGAAATAGAATCATTCCCACATTCTCGCTCACGGGGATCATTCGGAACCTGAAACTAAAAAAAAAATGCATTTCAATGGAGCCAATCGGCATTTTTAAAATTTTTGGATAAACAAACCCATTCTTTTTCATTCATTTTCGTGGGTGAATTACATACATACACATTTTTCCTCTTTTACTACCCATGATCAAAGAGTTGGGGAGGGGATACTCCCTTTCTTTGGTATACCTAAAGAAAGGTCCATTTTTTAAGTAAAAATCGTGACATGAGCCCGGTTAATATACTCAAACAAAATTGCTCATCATTCAAAATTCCAAATTAGAATTCTACCGATGCTTACTTTATTCAAGAAGATTGGGGATCCATTTGAACTTAGAAGAGTTAGGAATCCCCCGACTTATCGACTTTGTTGCGGAAGAACAACTCCAACTCATTGTTTCAGAGAGAATAGAATGGATTGATCCTAAATACATAATTTGGGTATAGGAACCTATACGTTGTTATATGTAAGGGTTCCTTGCAATTCAAAGCATTGAATCCAATCTATTAGTACAGGGAGAGATTCAATAGAATATAATTAATACTAATTATGGATATATTCTATTTATATATATAATAG